AGAACTTTTAAAAGCAAATAAAATTCGATTATTTATACCGAGAGAAATATATGAATCAAAAACAGAAAAGGATTCGATAATCAGCAATCAGAGAATTCATGACTCACTTAGTCAAATTCGATCTACAGATTGGATAAATTATTCACGGGCAGAAGAAAAAATGAAAAATATGATTGATAGAACAAGCACAATCAGAAATCAAATAGCAAAAATGGAAAAAGAGAAAAAAAAAGTAACACCAGTAATCAAAAGAAGTCCTAACAAAAAAAATCAAAATAATAATGGAGAATCACCCCAAAATATTTGGCAAATATTAAAAAGAAAAAATATTCAATTAATAGTTAAATTCAAATTTTTTAGAGCCATTTTCATTGAAAAAATATACATAGCCATCTTTCTATGTATCATTAATATGTACAGAATCCTTCTCCAACTTTTTAGCGAATCAACAAAAAAAATTCTTGATAAATACATTTACAATTACAATAATGAAATAAATCAAGAAAGAAGAAAAAAAAAAAAAAAAATTGACTTTATTTCGACTAGAAAAGAGGCTCTTTATAATCTTCGAAATAGTAAGCGGAAGTCACCTATTTTTTTTGATTTATCTTACTTGTCACAAATGGATGTATTTTTCAAATTATCACAATCCCAAGTTACTAACTTGTATAAGTTAAGATCTATTCTTCAATATAATGTTTTTCTTAAGACTGAAATAAAGGATTTTTTTGGAAGACAAGGAGTATTTCATTCCGAATTAAGACATAAGAAACTTCCAAATTTTGGAATGGCTCCATGGAAAAACTGGTTCAGGTTAAGAGGTCATTATCAATCCGATTTCTCTCAGATTACATGGTCTAGATTAGTACCACAAAAATGGCAAAATGGAATCAATCAATGCCATACGCCTCAAAATAAAGATTTAAACAAACGGTATTCCTATGAACAAGACCAATTACTTTATTACAAAAAAAAACAAAATTCGAAAATATATTCATTACCAAATAATGAGGAGAATTTAAAAAAAAACTATAGATCTGATCTTTTATCATATAAATCTATTAATTCTGAAACTAAGAAGAACTCCTATATTTATAGATACTCATTAGAAGCACATAAGAACCCAGAAAATTCCACAAAAAATACAGAAAAAATTTTTAACATACCGAAGACTATTCCTATCAAGAAGTGTCTCGGAAAAAGTTATATTATATATATGGAAAAAAATACAGATAGAAAATATTTGTATTGTAAGATTCGCAATTTTTTGTTAAGAAAAAAGGTGGATATTGAAGCCTCGATTAAGATCGATCCTAACCATAATACAAATATTAAGATTCGCCCTACTAAGTCCAAAATAATTGAAAAAATAATTGAGAAAATTCATAATAACGGTCTTTTTTATCTTCCGATTTATTCAAATTCCGAAATCCATCACAAAAGGGTCTTTTTTGATTGGACGGGAATGAATGACAAAATTTTAAATGGCCCCAATCTGGAAATTTTTTTATTCCCAGAGTTTGTGATACTTTATCATAAATATAAAGAGAAACCTTGGTTTATCCCAAGCAAATTACTTCTTTTTAATTGGAATATAAATAAAAATCCAGAAAAAAAAGAACCAAATCTTGGATCATTTATCCCAAACTTTATTAAAAAAGATTATGCAGAATGGCTCACCAGTACAGAAAACCTACGTATCTTCCTTAAAAACCGCGATTTGCTTTTTCAATTAAGATCGGATGCTGCTTTGAATCAACAAATCACAAATAATATGAAGATATATTGTCTTCTGCTTAAGCTGAGAAATCCAAGAAAAGTTACTATAGCCTCTATTCAAAGGAAAGAAATGAATCTGAATATAATGCTGTTAAAAAGGTATTTGGATATTACAGAATTAAGGAAAAAGGGACTATTAATTATCGAACCTGCCCGTCTATCCGTAAAAAATGACGGACAGTTTTTTATGTATCAAATCATAGGTATTTCATTGGGTCATAAGAGTAAGCAACAAAGTAATCAAAGATACCGAGACCAAAAAAATGTTGCTAAGAATAATTTGGATGAATCCATTCCAAGACATAAAAGAAAAACTCTAAATAGAGACAAAAATCATTCTAATTTGCGTGTTGCTGAAAATATTTTCTCGTCTAGACGTCGTAGAGAATTGAGAATTCTAATTGCTTTCAATTTAAGGAATAGGAATGGTGCGCATCGAAATCCAGTATTTTGCAAGGAGAACAAGATAAAAAGCTGGAATCATTTTTTGGATGAAAGTAAACATTTTGACAGAAAAAAAAATGAATTAATTAAATTCAAGTTCTTTTTTTGGTCTAATTTTCAATTACAAGATTTAGCTTGTATCAAGCATTATGGGTTTGATACCAATAATGGAAGCCGGTTGCGTATGTTAAGGATAGATATGTATCCATGATTTAAAATTTTTATTTTCCTATATATTCTGTTGTTCTATCAATCATATTTTTCATTTTTTCTTCTG